TGTGCTTTGGTGAGTTGTCCTAGATCCTTTCGATGACCTATGTTGTGTTGAAGGGATATCTATATGATCCGATCGATTGCGTAAGGCCCGCGGTAGAAATGGAACCGCGGAAAGTATAATGAATAGTTCCTTTATTCATGTCTTGTTTAGGCAGTTTATATCATCCATACATAGTGCTTTGATCTAAGATTTCAATTCATGCTTCAACAGTAGCATATGAACTAAGGTTGAAACAAGCGAGATATCCAGCAAAAATAAGAACGAAAGGGATTAATAAGAAGAACTGATCCGGTATCAATGACTCATATGAAAATAATGAAAGTGTCAAAGAAAGAAAAGGAGAAGACCCATTAAAAGAAAGAATCATTCTTTTTTCCAGACAGATGAGTCTTAATTTATTAGTTTTAGGGATATAAAAATACTCGAAATCTTATTATTTATCATATCAGAGTTCATTTCAAAAAGATTTTCTCACTTATCAGAGTCAAGAATGTTTTCAAGAATTACCTATGGTATATCCAATATATCCTCAATTTTGGATACCAAGTTTGGGAATATCAAGCAGGAATAAATATTGGAAAGGATTTCTAAGTTCGAACCCCATCGTATCCAATGTCATTAGCAAAAATTTTTTATAAATTTTGTATTGGTAATAATAATTACGATCTTGAATATCTCCTTCGAAAATGATTAAAGAAATAAGATTGCTTTCTTCTATTATCTTCATGTTACGTTTACGAATTTCTTTCTTTTTCCTTCGAAAACGAAAAAGACTCCATTTTCCTTCTTTCCGGATGGGAAAGATTTCTCAGAACATGGATTTGATTCACACTCCATGTTTGTGAGATATTGACGCAAGTTTTTTACTTTTGAATCCGATCAATTCATAGTCATAGATTTCCAAAAAAGATCTCCCAGGTCCGTCTTCCATCTGAAAAGGTACTTGATCGAGGAACTAGCTCTATAGAATTCTGGATCGATTTGAATTTTCTTTTTGAAATGAAAGAACTATAATCTACTTTAATTGGATCCAATTGAATTGGATGAAATGGAATTGGAGAAATGAAAAATTTAGAGAATTCTCGATGGGATTTCATTCGATAAAGAGTTCTTGGAAAAATGAAAGATATATAGAATTTCATGTAGATTTTTTGATAGAATTTATCTATTTTATACATGAAAGATTTATACAATGTGTCACCACTCTCCTGATCCTGAGGTATCTTTATGTAAGATACCCTTGCAGAAATAGTCAAAAAAAAAGGTTTTTTTTGACCATTGAGGAATTTTTGATATGTAAGATCCTCATTATTAATAGGAAGAAACTCCGTCAAATAGATATTTTGTCTTTCTCCTATATGGGTATTTCGATTATGGACACGAATCGCTACTACAACAAATACGACACCTGTTAAAAAAATACGACATCTGTTAACAAATTTTTGACGACACCGTGGAGATCATTTCTACAATTTCTTATGCGAGTTTTTTTCATATATTATTGAGTGAAAAATAAGAAAAATAGGTTAATAATAAAGTAAAGTTCTTTGTAGAACTTGTGAAAATCCTTTTTTTGAATTGATTTTATTAATGGATTTTCTCTCCTATTAATGGATTTTCCTTGTCCTATTAACTTAACGAATTAGCTATTTTCGAAAAAAAAGTTTATATTGAAATTTGACTTCGTGCTCCGAATGAATGATGGTTTACTCAATACAATACCTCTTCGGCGAAACAGAGGATATCTCGATCGGGGAAGAGAAGGGGTAAATCCCATATGACCCAATATATTTGACAAGTCGCACTATATGTCAAGCCAAGCTTTTCAGTTCTAGGACGTTGAAAAGATACTTTTGGTATTCCTAATATTCCAAAATTTGAACCAAAAAATGCATATCCTTTATTCACTTCAATAAGGAAAGGTGAAAATCCATGATTTCTTGTCGATTCAAAAAAACTGTAACGAAGGGATTGATTGATCATTCGAATGATCAAAAAGTATCCATTTATTCTCCAATAATGCAATCTTCCCGTTGCGTATTGGTACTTATCGGGTATAGAATAGATCTGCTTCTCTTTGTTCTTACGAACAGAGTTGTTCCCTTATTTTGATTTTCAATGAGATGAAATCAAAATGAACCCACAGAATCTACTGAAAAAAAGTTTAGGTACACAGTATCAAAAGTTTAGGTACCCATTATAGAGTCTTCTGAATTTTGATAAAATAAAGTGACATAGTTTCTATTTCTCTTTGATAAAGGGATATTCCTATGGGTTTACCTTGGTATCGTGTTCATACTGTCGTATTGAATGATCGTGGTCGATTGCTTTCTTTTTATTCTTTTTATATAATGAAAGCAACTCTAGTTGCTGGTTGGGCCGGTTCGATGGCTTTAGACGAATTAGCTCTCTCTGACCCCGTTCTTGATCCAATGTTAAGATTATGATCAATAATCTTAATATACCTATTTTGTTAAGCATCCATGGCTGAATGGTTAAAGCGCCCAACTCATAATTGGCAAATTCGTAGGTTCAATTCCTACTGGATGCACGCTAATGGGAACGTTCAAAAAGTCTATCGGAATTGGCTCTCTATCAATGGGATCTCCTCATCCATACATAACGAATTAATTGGTATAGTATATTGATACCATAACATAGGAAGAGTAAGAACTAGGATTCTGATGGATACTGAAACTCATAGGTAAGAAAATGGATTTATGGATGGAATCAAATATGCAGTAGTTACAGGAAAAAGTCTTCGGAAAGAATCAATCTTTCATTAAATATCAAAATCAAGACGATGTATTTGGGCCATACGCTTATTTAGAGACTTATTGTGAAAATTGTGAGACATCCATTTACAAAAAATATGCGCAAAAAAAAACAAAGATATTTGTCAACATTGTGCATTTCATTTACCAATGGAGAGTTTCGATCGAATCGAATCTTTGATTGATTCGGGTACTTGGAGTCCTACGGATGAGAATATGGTTTCTATTGATATGAGATTCTTAGATCCACATAGAAGATTTTGAACAATCTGGAAAATGGGAATGTCGATATTTCTTAGACAATAATGGATTTTTGAGAGGATCAAGAATTTGACTATTTTGACTCTCGTCAAATATAAAGAAGAAATTCTCAGAAAGATACCGAGAGGAAGGAGAAGTAGATAAGCATTTGTTCAACAATGACAAATTCTTACACGAGGAAGAACTTGAAGACCTTGTATACTTCTAATGTCGAATCAGGATCAACAAAGACAGAAATCAAGGATTGGGTCGAACTCTTCTTGTTAAGGTAATAGCTATGAATAGTCATCTTCTACCCCGAAAGAGGGGCACTTATTATGGGACATAAAATGCATTAGAGGCGTATGATCATTCCGCTTGCACCGGGTTATTCTATTCCACCTCTTCTAGAGAAAAGAACTTCAAGAAAAATACTTAATAACATGGCGATCCATTTATACAAAATCTCTAGTCCGAGCACACGCAAAGGAGCCGTAGACAGTCAAATGAAATCCAATCCACGAAATAAATTGATCTATGGACGACATCATTGTAGTAAAGGTCGTAATGCCAGAGGAATCATTACCGTAAGGCATAGAGGGGGGGGTCATAAGCGCTTATACCGTCGAATCGATTTTCGACGAAATCAAAAAAACATATCTGGTAGAATCGTAACCATAGAATACGACCCTAATCGAAATGCATACATTTGTCTTATACACTACGGGGATGGTGAGAAGAGATATATTTTACATCCCAGAGGAGCTAGAATTGGAGATACCATTGCTTCTGGTACAGAAGCTTTTATATCGATGGGAAATGCCCTACCTTTGAGTGCGGTTTGAACTATTGATTTACGTAATTGGAAGTAACCAATTAGGTTTACGACAAAACCTATAAATCGATCACTGATCCAATTGGAGTACCTCTATGGAATAGACCTCAACAGAAAACTGTTGAGTAACGGCAGCAAGTGATTGAGTTCAGTAGTTTCTCATAGAAAATTATTGACTCTCGAGATATGGTAATATGGAGAAAACTGTTTGAAGCACGCACAGAACTGGAAGCGCACCTTCTTTCAAAGAGAGGAGGGTTATTCACATTTCATTTGATGGTCAGAGGCGAATTGAAAGCTAAGCAGTGGTAATGAAGATCCACCGAAGAGATGTCTCCTACGTTACCCGTAATATGTGGAAGTATCGACGTAATTTTATAGAGTCATTCGGTCTGAATGCTACATGAGAAACATAAGCCAGATGACGGAACGGAGAGACCTAGGATGTAGAAGATGATAACATGAATGATTAATCAGATTCGTATTCCTCTATATCCACTCATGTGATACTTCATTATACGATGAAAAGATCTATTTTTTACTATATCATCATATACATCTAGAAAGCCGTATGCTTTGTAAGAAGCTTGTACAGTTTGGGAAGGGGTTTTTTTGATAAAAAAGAAGAATCTACTTCAACCGATATGCCTTTAGGCACGGCCATACATAACATAGAATTCACACATGGAAAAGGCGGACAATTAGCTAGAGCAGCAGGTGCTGTAGCGAGACTGATTGCAAAAGAGGGTAAATCAGCCACATTAAGATTACCATCTGGGGAGGTTCGTTTGATATCCCAAAACTGCTTAGCAACAATCGGACAAGTGGGTAATGTTGGGGTGAAGCTCAAGAGTTTGGGTAGAGCTGGATCGAAGTGTTGGCTAGGTAAGCGTCCTGTGGTAAGAGGAGTAGTTATGAACCCTGTGGACCATCCACACGGGGGCGGTGAAGGAAAAGCCCCAATTGGTAGAAAAAAACCCGCAACTCCTTGGGGTTATCCTGCGCTTGGAAGAAGAAGTAGGAAAAGGAGAAAATATAGTGATAGCTTGATTCTTCGTCGCCGTAAATAGGAATATTCCAAATAGAGTTTTTGGAATTCGAAATAATGGGATGGGCGAACGACGGGAATTGAACCCGCGCATGGTGGATCCACAATCCACTGCCTTGATCCACTTGGCTACATCCGCCCCTTATCTAGCTAAAGAAAGTATTTTGTCTTTTTTCCATTCCGAATTATTGTATTGATTCTGACCTCGATACTTAGATCATTCTATTGGACATAGAATGACAATCAATCTTTTCCATGCAAAAAAAGGAGTAATCAGCTGTGATAGGTGAAAAAAACAGGATTGTCAAAAACAGGATTGTCAAAAAAAGGATTGTAGTAAAGAAAAGATTTGTAGCTAAGCATTTATCGGAAATATTTGAAAAAATCAAAAAGGGGGAGGAGAGAGAAATAATAGTCACTTGGTCTCGGGCATCCACTATTATACCCTCAATGGTTGGCCATACAATCGGTATTCATAATGGAAAGGAACATATACCTATTTATATAACAGATTCTATGAAAGGTCACAAATTGGGAGAATTCGCGCCTACCCGGAAGGACCCGATAGATGAAAGAAATGATAACGATAATAAATCTGTAATGAAGAATAAAAAAAAATAGGGATCAAACAA